ATGATAACAAAATGCATAGGTGGTTAGAAGGAGTTCTAAAATACATATACCTATAGTATACCACCTAAAAATCTTATTTCCTCTATGGGGAAGAAAGAAAATTAAGGAACCCGCCAATATTGGAAAAACAACAATTATTGTTAACCAAGGAAAATCATTCGTGGTAAAGACAAGATACACTTGGACAAAAAAGACAAAAAAACCCGTACTCAATAAATTTTAATAGATTTTTTTATTTGAGTACGGGTTTTTGTCGGTAAAAAAAATCAACTGGATTCCCGTGGAGTTTTATAGAACATATCAATAAGCTAGACCCATGCTGCGAGTTGTTTCATGCCATAAATAAACTCGAACACTCAAGAAATCGGTTGGACAGGCAGATTCGCATCTCTTACAACCTACACAGTCTTCTGTTCTGGGAGCAGAAGCGATTTGTTTCGCTTTACATCCCTCCCAAGGTATCATTTCTAATACATCTGTGGGGCAGGCTCGGACACATTGAGTACACCCTATACATGTATCATAAATCTTTACTGAGTGTGACATTGGATCTATTAATTTTTAAACGCCATAAATTTTCGATCTAGTAAACTTGTAAAATGAATCATATATTTAGACACCAGATGAATCAATGATTTACCAGAATTTTGCTAATTAATCTACTTCTGGATCGGCTCATGAGAGAGGATAGAAGGGCCAAGATACTTTGATTTATTACATTAGGTTTTCGTAAGCATGCCCATCATCATAGATTACGCATCTAATTGGAATTTATTAATATTATAATTTGTAATTTATATAGAAAAATAGTAAAAATCTTCATTTGAGGGATATTTATCTTTCTATGATTAATCTTATTTATTCAACAAATTCGATTGGTTGATACGAGTAGAATTTCTGTTACGATAAATTGATGAAACAATTGCTGGTCCAATCGCTGCTTCAGCCGCTGCAATAGCTATAACAAAAATTGAGAAAATGTCTCCTCTTAATTGGCGACTATCAAAAAAATCGCAAAATGTTACGAAATTTATATTCACTGCATTAAGTATAAGTTCAAGACACATAAGGGCTCTAACCATATTTCGACTCGTGATCAATCCATATATACCTATAGAAAAAAAATAGGCACTCAAAATAAGTACATGTTCGAGCATCATTGATCAACTCCTTATCAATATCGATGCATTTCAAGATGAACAAGAATTCAACCGATTCTATTAACTAGAATATAAACAGTACGCAACTAACAAGTGTGGAACAAAGAAATAAAATAAATAGAGTTTATTGTTATAATATATTGACAAAAAAATTTATATTTTGATAGAATTGAAACACGCACCAACGTTTTATTTTGATTACTATGCTAGTTCTAACGATTTATTACTGACGAGCCATAGCAATTGCACCTATCAAAGCAACTAAAAGAATTATGGAAATGAGTTCAAATGGAAGGAAAAAATCTGTTGATAAATGAATCCCAATTTGTTGACTATTACTTAAAAAATCTTGTTCTATAATCTGATTTGATCTTGTAGTCCAAATAATACCGTACCATGATGTATCTGTAATAATAGTAATTAATGAAGCAAAAATACTTGCACAAACCATCGCAGTAACCCCATCCCCAACGGTCCAAAGAGTAAAATCGTTGTAAGATGCTGAACCATTCATAAACATCACAGCAAATATGATTAAAACATTTATAGCTCCCACGTAAATAAGGAGCTGTGCGGCAGCTATAAAATGGGAGTTTGATGAAATATATAATAAAGATATACAAACAAGAACCAATCCCAATGAAAAGGCAGAATAAATTGTATTAGTAAGTAATACCACTCCTAAACCTCCTAATATAAGAACCAATCCTAGAAAGACTAAAAGAAAATCATGTATTGGTCCAGGTAAATCCATTTTATGTAAAATAAGAAATAAATAAAAAATCTTTCATGATCTTATTGACCTGACCAGGAAATGGACCCTATTTTTTTATGATATGTTTTTATGAATTTAATTCTAAATGCTAAGAAATTCTAATGAGTGTGGACCACTAATTGAATCAATCTCGTTTTTTTATCAGAATAATAAATTATAAATGGGAGTTTGAACAAGCTATATATGTTAAAAAAATTACTGATAGATGATATATCACTCGATTTTAACTCCAAATGACGCCTCAATTCTCATCAACTAATTATATAGTTGGGATTTCTATTGTAGTTATTGACCAAGGAAAAATAAAACTCAATTTTTCATGGGGTTGACGCATTTTTTCTTTGAGGCGAATTCAAAATTGTTCTAATTGTGTAATCGTCAATTACTGGCATTGGTAAACGACCCAAAGCTATTTGATTATAATTCAATTCGTGACGATCATAAGTAGAAAGTTCATATTCTTCAGTCATTGATAAACAATTTGTTGGACAATACTCAACGCAATTACCACAAAAAATACAGATTCCGAAATCAATACTGTAATTAAGCAATCGTTTCTTTCTAATATTCGTTTCCAATTTCCAATCCACAACAGGTAAATCTATAGGACATACACGAACACATACTTCACAAGCAATGCATTTATCAAATTCAAAGTGGATTCGACCGCGGAAACGTTCCGATGTGATTAATTTTTCATAAGGATATTGAATAGTTACAGGTAAACGATTTGCGTGCGATAAGGTAATCATAAAACTTTGGCCAATGTACCTTGCAGCTCGGACTGTTTGTTGACCATAATTCATGAACCCGGTTACCATAGGGAACATATCGTGAATATCTAGAATTTTTTTTTTCTCTTGTTTGAGACAGGTCGTGAATATAAAATAGTGTATTTACAGTGCAAGGAGTTGGGAAGAAGTTGTTAATAATAGATTACCTAGAGAAATAGGTAAAAGAAATTTCCATCCAAGGTTTAATAATTGGTCCATTCTTAACCTAGGTAAAGTCCATCTTGTTGTGATAGGAATAAACAAGAACAAATATGTTTTAGCTAACGTAATAAAGAGAAAAATTGTCGGTCCAAAGACGCCACCTACTTTATTTATTTCAAATAGTTCAGGAATAAACATGTGCGGAATAGAGAGATTCCACCCACCCAAGTAAAGAACTGTTACAAACAATGAAGAAACTAGTAGATTTAGATAAGAAGCAACATAAAATAAACCAAATTTTATACCTGAATATTCAGTTTGATAACCCGCTACTAATTCTTCCTCTGCTTCTGGTAAGTCAAAGGGTAATCTCTCACATTCTGCTAGGGAGGAAATTATAAAAACGATAAACCCGATAGGTTGACGCCACAAATTCCACCCCCAAAACCCATATTTTGCCTGTGCCTCAACTATATCAACTGTACTTGAACTGTTAGATAATTATAGTCGGTGATAACATCACTGTTCCCATCGCTATTACAGAACCGTACATGAAATTTTCACCTCATACGGCTCCTCCAGGACCACAAAGAAATCTAAGGACCGGATCGCCATAAAGAATGGCGATATGTTCTAGATCGAGTAAAAATCTATTGAGAGGTCCCGAATTAGACCAACGGAATTCTGTCTGCTATAATAAAACAATAAAAGTACTTCTGAATTGATCTCATCCTTTAATAATTTAGAATGTTTTTTTGAGTAATAACTTAAACCTTCAATAAAATACTCCTTCTATAAATATTCATAGATATTTGAACCCAGCGTTTTCAATTACGAAAAAGAATTAGATATTACATTAGTTCATAAATAATGCCAAGAATTTGCTTTCTATATAATTAAAGAATAAAGATCTTTCTCTCTCTTTTTTTATTCATTTTTTTTATTGTAATTGCAGTCTTTCTACTTTTTTCGTTCCTATTCTTGTTTCTAAAAAGTGGATTCAAAAAAAAGTAAAGGATTATTTCGTTCTTGATAGTAATTTCTTTAATCGGTGGATAGGAGCATACTCTGGATCGGAATCATGGGGAGTACTACTTAATAATTTCTACTAACGTAAAGCCCCAATTAGTCTTTCTTTTATGCGGAAACGGCCCTTTGTATAAATAATCTCTATTACTAATCCCTTGTGTAATTTGGTGTTTCTAACCATCCACTCATTTTTGCCCAATCGCCTGTTATGGTAGTCGGGTAATATAGCCAAACGCTAATGAAAACCCCATACAGTTGATCTTGTGAACCCGCTTCAAGCCATGATGCCCAACCAACCAATCTTGGGGTAAACAGTCTCTACTGCTTATATTTACTTTTGCTTAATCCTGGTACATAGGAAATGAGGCTCGAATTCTTACTGCGAACTTATAAGCTGTTTTTTTCACTCATAGCACTATCTGATTTAGTTCATCAACACTAACGATGAACAAAAAACTGAGACTATCTCTTCAACGCTTTCCGCGAAAGAACGGAAATAGTCAAAAGTTTATGTCTCAACGAATCACACGTAGAGATATTGATAACACACATAGAGTTAATGGTATTTCATAACTAATGGATTGAGCAGCTGCTCGTAAACCACCTAAAAAGGAATATTTATTATTTGATCCATATCCTGATATAAGAAGTCCAATAGGAGCAATACTTGAAATAGCGATCCATAAAAAAACCCCGATATTGAGATCAGCTAGGATAAGATGATAACCAAAAGGAATTACTGAATAACTTAGTAAAATTGATATGACCGCTACTGATGGTCCGATACTGAATAAACCACTATCTCCTCTAGATGGAATAATATTTTCTTTAACAAGTAGTTTTGTCCCATCTGCTAGAGCTTGGAGAATTCCTAAAGGGCCGGCATATTCAGGTCCAATACGTTGTTGTATCCCTGCGGATATTTCTCTTTCTAACCACACAATTACTAGTACACCTATTGTGATTCCCAATACAAGAGTCAAAATAGGGATAAGCATCCATATGATCCCATAGACCTCCTTTAAAGACTCCAATCTGTAAAAAGAATTGATATCTTGTATTTCTGTTCTATCAATTATCATTTCAACGGTCAACTTCTCCCATAATGATATCTATACTACCTAGTATCGTCATAATATCAGCCAATTTCATTCTTTTAACTAACTGAGGAAGAATTTGCAAATTGATAAAACCTGGCGGTCGGATTTTCCATCGCCAAGGAAAAACACTTTGATCTCCTATCAAAAAAATGCCCAACTCTCCCTTTGGTGCTTCGATTCTCGCATAAAGTTCTTGTTTCGACAATTCAAAAGTGGGCGAAGGTTTTTTACTAATGAAGCGATATTCAAAATCATTCCATTTTGGATCCCTTACTATATCAAAGCATCGGTTTTCTAAATTCTCATAGGGCCCTCCTGGAATTCCTTCCAGAGCCTGTTGAATAATTTTTATAGATTCCGTCATTTCGCTGATTCGTACTAAATAACGAGCTAACGAATCTCCTTCTTTTTGCCATTTGATTTCCCAATTAAATTCGTCATAACACTCATAATGATCAACTTTACGAAGATCCCACTTTATTCCGGAAGCTCGTAGCATTGGTCCTGATAAACCCCAATTTATTGCTTCCTCTTCGCTAATAATCCCTACTCCCTCAACTCGGTCTAAAAAAATAGGATTTCGTGTAATAAGGTTTTGATATTCAGCAACCCCTGTTAAAAAATAATCACAAAAATCTAAACATTTATCTATCCAGCCATGGGGTAGATCAACAGCGACTCCTCCGATACGAAAATAATTATGCATCATTCTCATACCAGTGGCAGCTTCGAATAGATCATATACTAATTCTCTTTCTTTGAAAATATAGAAGAAAGGGGTTTGTGCCCCAATATCGGCCATAAAAGGGCCGAGCCATAACAAATGAGAAGCTATACGACTCAACTCCAACATAATTACTCTGATATAGCTGGCTCTTTTCGGTACTTGAATATTTCCTAACTGCTCTGGTGCATTTACGGTTATCGCTTCTGTGAACATAGTAGCTAAATAATCCCACCTTGTTACATAAGGCAAATATTGTATAATTGTTCGGTTTTCTGCAATTTTTTCCATTCCTCTGTGTAAATAACCCAATATTGGTTCACAGTCAATAACATCTTCACCATCTAGAGTAATAATGAGTCGAAGAACACCATGCATTGATGGGTGCTGAGGACCCATATTTACTATCATGAGGTTTTTTTTTGTAGCTGGTACATTCATAGGTTTTTCCCCGATTGATTCTTCCATGAATTGCCGAAAATAATCAAAATTCAAGATCTAACAAATCAAATAATTAAAGTTCTTTAAAATTTAAATTAGTGACTTTTTGGCTCGCGAATCTCCAACCGACCAATTAATTCTTTATAACGTACTCTATTTTTCTTTGACAAATAAGCTAGTAATCGTTGACGTTTTCCCAGAATTTTACGTAAACCTCTCTGAGATAAATAGTCTTTTCTGTGCAATTCCAAATGTGAAGTAAGTCGTCGTATCTTATTAGTGAAACTTAATACTTGAAATTCAACAGACCCAGGGTTTTCTTCTTTTTTTTCTTGGAAAAAAACTGAAATGAATGAATTTTTTACCATAAAACGTAAATTGCTCTCCCTTTTTCTTTTCTTGTTTAAAGATATTTTTTTTATTGTTAATTTTACTGATCAGAAATAATAAATAAGAATAATGCTAACCATTTGAATCGGGTATACTAAATTTAATTATCTACTCTTAATTTTATCAAAAAAATGAGTCACTGATGAATCCAATTTCAAATTGGATTAGTATAGAAAAGTTAGAGTTCAAAAAAAATTCCGTTGATTTATTTATTTATAGATCGAATTATCATGGAATGTAAGATACTACATGTATGTATTAGTTTGCTTTGAAATATTAGATATGTTACCTGATATCTAGCAAAAATTTATCGCCGTCTATTTTAAAATTGTGGATATTGTGGATACATATGTAGCCTTAACACACTGAAACTACTGCTATTAGTGGTATCAAACCAATAGCGATTCATACAAGCTAAATCTTCTAATCGATAAGTGGGCCACAGAAAGAACTTTAATTTTATTAATTTATTTTTATCTATATCAAGATTTGGACTTGTATCCAAAAATTTAACACAGTTTTTTACGTTCTTCCCATCCCAAAGTATGGGATTTCGATCCACACCCTTCCCTTTTCTTGAATTCAATGAAATTACAATTCTAAATTCTCTCCGACGTCTAGGTGATAAAATATTTTCGGGAACGAGCAAAGCATAATAGTTTTTGTCTCTATTTCCATGATGTCTTGTAAGGGATTTATAAAAATTCTTTTTATCACCATATCTTTGATTAATGCGATCTTTACTCTTCTGAACCAATGAAATACTTATGCTTTGATATCTAATAAATTTTCCATTAGTTTTGACAGACAGACGAACCGGTTCGATGCTAACCCCCCACCCTTTCACCAATTCAGGAATATAGACATCCTTGTGACTCAGCATTATATTGAAAATCATTTCGCCTCGTTGCAGAGAGGATATAAAAACTTTTCGCGGGCTTCTCAGTCTAAGCAGAAGACAATATACCTTGATATTATTGATTAGTTGTTGATTAAAAAAATAATCACTTCTAAATAGAATAAGCAAATTATTTTTTAGGAAAAAATCGAATTCTGTTTCTGGAGCGCTTGTGTTTTGCTTTTTCTTTGTATGATTTTTTATGACTGATCCCGTATAATCTTCTTCAAGATATTTTTTTTCAGTGATGTTTTTATTTGTACTACTCGGTGCATTTCCCTGAAAAAAAAAAAAAAGTAATTTTATGGGTATGACCCAGGGTTTTATTTTATATGAATTATAAAGTAACATAATTTCTGGGAAGAACCAAAGTTCAAAATCGGATATGGCCTTGTTTTGTATTTCTTCATTCATTCCCATCCAAGCAAATTGTTTTTTTTTTTTTTTGAAGGGGTTGATGTCTTCATGAATTGAGAGATAAAAAGGATATTTCTTATACATTTTATCAACTTTTTGATCGTGACTAGTCTGTTTATTACTGGTGCTATGGATCCAAGCCTCACTATTGAGCTTCTTTCTAACACTAAAATGGATAATTTTCCAATCCGCATATTTTCTATCCGGATTTTTAGCCATAATAGCATCTTTTCCTAGATAATTCTTGATAAGTATAATTGCCAGCCCATCAAATAATTTTTGTTTATCTATGTTGTAATTATAAGAAATCTCTTCGGTATTGTTTACTTGTAATGATGATACATAACTATATGAGTTCCTCTTAGCTTCATAATTAATAGATTTAGATGATAAGAGATCATATTCAGAGTGTCTTTTAAAATTTTCTTTTGTATTTGGTAATAGAGAATAAGTTTCTTTTTCATATGAATACCATTTGTTTAACTCTTTTTGGGGGGCTTGATTAACTGTATTTTGCCATTTTTGTGCTACTAATTTAGACCATTGAATTTTAGATAAATTATATTGATAATGAACCCGTAACCAATTTTTCCATGGATTCAGTCTAGAATTACGAAGTTTTTTATTTTTTAATTCGGAACGAAATATTTCTTGTGTTCTAAAATATCCCGTTAGTTCGTTTTTCTTAAAAACGGGTGTTCCGTGATATTGAAGAACAGATCTTAAGTTAATAACGTGGGTTTTTGATAATTTGTAAAATACATATGCTTGTGACAAAGAAGGTAAGTTCTTTGAATATTTATTAATATTACTAATATTAGAAAGTGACTTTCTAAAGTGAATTTTTTTTTTTTTTTTTTTCTCAATTCTTTCGGGATTTGCTTTAATATTAATATTGTAAATGTATTTTTTAACTTTTTTTGTTGTTGATTCAAGAAAAACTTGTGTGTCGATCCGAAGAATATTAATCATACCTAAGAAGTATATCCTTTGAAAGAAAAATTGTATAAAAAAATGTGATTTACGGATTAATCTAATCTTTATTCTTTTTAACACCTGAAAAAAAAATATATAGGATTCTAATCTGTTAGCATCATTACTTTTTTTGTTCGAACTAATATTTTTTTCTGAAGTTAGATTTTTGTTTTTCTTGGCTTTTCTAAGTTTGTTTATTTGAGTTATGATTAGGCTTGTTCTATCAGTCAGCTCTTTTGTTTTTTTTTCTGGCAGTGAATAACTTCTCCAATCAATAGATTTAATTTTACTGGATGGTTTAGAAATAATACTATTACTGATTATAAAATCTGTTTCTTTTTTAGTTTCACGCAACTCATATACTTCTCCTAATCCAAATAATAGCTTTGGGTTTATTTTTGCTAATTCTTTTATTATTTTTTTTATAAGGAGAATGCTTTTTTTAATTGTTGTTGAGACTTTTAGAGAGAAATTTGTTCGGTCGTTTAATCTTCTTAGAATTGGAAAACAATTTGTCTTCCTTTTTATAAGCATTTTTCCAAGTTCTTTTAAAATAGGTGCAAAAAAGGAGGATCGTTTTCGGGGAGAGCAAAAAGGGAGGTCGGTTTCCACCCCCCAAACAGTTAAAAAACAAAAATCATATTTTTTACTTTTTTTTTCTCTATAAGAAGAGTCTGGATTAGATCGGTGCCAAGGTTTCAGACGGAAAGGAAAGAGTATCTTTATTTGAATACCCTCTGTTAACCAGTTTGTTGGAAATTCGTTGTCTGCTAATTGAACACCGTTATAGGTGCATTTAACATGTCTTTCCTTCTTCCAATCCGTTAAATCCTCAGACCATTCTGGAAAGTCAAATAATAGCAGACGACCAAGATTTTTAGCTATTATAAAGGAGGGTAGTATAATATATTTTCTAAGGATTGCTTGTGTTAGTAATAGTGAACTTCTTATTACTTGACCCAATAGAATAGTATCCCAAATTTCTGCTGTTTCGATCTGCGCTTTCTCTTGCATTTTGTGCTTGTAGCTTTTGTCCACTCTTAGTTTATCGTTTTTTTTTTTAGCTTCCCCCACATAATCCGAAATTTTAAATTCTGTATTTTTACCCATCCGAGTTATAAAAATAAATTTCATCAGTTTGGAGATATCAAACGCA